TTTGAACCTATTTGGAAACAACTTGAAAAAAGACTTATAAAAGTGAAAAAAAAACGTTTTCTAGCCCTAAAAATTATAAACGAAAGAGCAAAATGGTTTCGAAAAGTATCAAAAGAAAAAACAAGATGGGTTAGAAAAATAGTTCGATTTATAAAAAGAATAATGAAAGAACTTAAAAAAGCAAGTCTAATTCCATTATTTGGATTGAGGGAAGTATATGAATCGAATACAAAAAAAAAAAAATCACTAATAAGTAATCATATAAATCATGAATCGTCCATTCGAATTAGATCTGCGGATTGGACAAATTATTCACTGACAGAAAAAAAGATGAAAGATCTGGCTGATAAGACAAATACAATCAGAAATCAAATCGAAAAAATAACAAAAGAAAAAAAAAATATATTTATAACTACGTATATAAACATTAGTCCTAACGAAACAAATTGTGATGATAAAAGATTAGAATCACCAAAAAAGATTTGGCAGATATTAAAAAGAAGAAGTGCTCGACTAATGCGCAAATATCACTATTTTTTTTATTTGTTTATTGAAAGGATATACAAAGATATTTTTTTACGTATCATTAATATTCCCAGAATACATGTAAAAATTTTACTTCAATTAAAAAACAAAATAACGGATAATTCCAATGATGAAACAAATAAAAAAGGATTTTATATTGATCAAAATAAAAAAAATAAAATTTATTTTATTTCGACTATAAAAAAGTTTATTTCTAATATTAGAAATAAAAATTCGAAGATTTTTTGTGACCTTTCTTCGTTGTCACAGGCATATGTATTTTTCAAATTATCACAAGCCCAAGTTATCAACAAGCATTACTTGAAATTTTTATTTCAATATCACGGAACAATTCCTTTTATTAAGGATAGAATAAAAAAAGATTTTTTTGGAACACACGGAATATTTCATTTCGAATCCAGGTATAATAAACTTAGCGGTTTTAAAATGAATGAATGGAAAAGCTGGTTAATGGGTAATGATCACTATAAATACAATTTATCTCAGACTAGATGGTCTAGATTAGTACCGCAAAATTGGCGGAATAGAATCAATCAAAATTTGATGGTTCAAAATAAAAACTCAACCAATTTTTATTCATATGAAAAAGACCGATTAATTCATTACAAGAAAGAAAACAATTATGCATATGCAGTAAATTCATTACCGAACCAAAAAGATAAATTAAAAAACTACAAATATGATCTTTTATCAAATAAATATCTGAATTATGAAGATAAGAAAGGTTCATATATTTATGGGTCGCCATTCCAAGTAAACCAGGCAAAAAGGATTTCCTATAATTACAATAATTATAATCCCGAACTTTTTTATTTGCCGAGAGATATAGATCTTGGAAACTATCTACGAGAAGATTCTATTATTGATAGGGATAAAAATCCGGATAGAAAATATTTTGATTGGAGAACTATTAATTTTTGTCTTAGAAAAAAGATCGATATTGAGGAATGGAGAAATAGAGATATCGGGGCCAGCGCCAACATTAATAAAAATACTAAGACTCGGACTAATTATTATCAAATAATTGATAAAATGGATAAAAAAAAAATGGATAAGAAAGTGTTTATGAATCCCCCGATTCATAAACAAATCTGCCCAACCAATCAAACAAAAACATTTTTGGACTGGATGGGAATGAATGAAGAAATCCTAAATTGTCCGATATCAAATCTAGAACTTTGGTTTTTACCAGAATTTGTGTCACTTTATAATACATATAAGATTCAACCGTGGATCATACCAATCAATTTACTTCTTTTTAAATTGAATATAAATAAAAACATTAGTCAAAATATCAACGCAAAGAAAAAAAAAGATAGATTATATAATCCAAAAAAATCTCTTGAATTAGAGAATCAAAATCAAGAAGAAAAACAACAGCCAGTCCAAGGAGATCTTGGATCATATGCACAAAATAACAAAAATATTGGATCTGATCCATCGAAAAAAAAAAATGTTAAAGAAGATTATCGGGGATCATACATTCAAAAAAGAAAAAATAAAAATAAATCCATGATAGGAGCGGAACTAGATTTCTTCCTGAAAAGATATTTTCTTTTTCAATTGAAATGGGATAATGCTTTTAATCAAAAAATACTCAATAATATCAAGGTATATTGCCTACTCCTTAGATTGAGAAATCCAAAGGAAATTGCTATATCCTCTATTCAAAGGGACGAAATAAGTTTGGATGTAATGCTGATTCCGAAGTCTACAACTCTTACAAAATTGATAAAAAGGGGACTATTGATTATTGAACCAGCTCGGCTATCCATAAAATGGGACGGACAATTTATCATGTACCAAACCATAGCTATTTCACGGGTGCATAAGAGTAAGCGCCAAACTAATCGAAGATACCAAGAAAAAAGAAATGTTGATAAGAATGGTCTTAATGAATCCATTGCACGACACGAAAATGGGAATAGAAACGATAATTTTTATGATTTTATTGTTCCTGATAATTTTTTATCTCCTAGACGTCGTAGAGAATTGAGAATTCTCATTTGTTTCAATTCAAGAAATGTCAATGTTGGGGATAGAAATCAAGTATTTTGCAATGGGAACAATGTAAAGCGCTGTGGTCAATTTTTTTATGAGGATAAGTATCTTGATGTAGATACAAATCGATTTATTAAGTTCAAATTATTTCTTTGGCCAAATTATCGATTCGAAGATTTTGCTTGTATGAATCGCTATTGGTTTGATACCAATAATGGTAGTCGTTTCATTATGTCAAGGATACATATGTATCCACGATTGATAATTAGTTGATGATACATTTACATTACATGGATCAAGCGGCATCTCTGACATGGTATATGAACACAAACAAATATATACAGCCTTATGTTGTTATATTAGATTATGGTACATGATACTGATTACCTGACCTTGATCTTAGCAATTCTATCTAGTAAGTAATGAGTCGTCATAATCTTCTTATCTTAGGTCAAAATTCTTCTCTTTTGTAGGTTAGAAATTTTTTATCTATATTTGAATAAAATTGAAAAAAAAAATTGTATTGATTATCAATTAAGTGAATTAAAAAAAAAAAAGAAGTATACGAATAAATCCCGATTATTGTGTATAACAAATTAAAATGACTGGCATTATTATTACTGATTAATAAAATCTATATTTGTAATGTAAATAAAGAAAAAGGGACGCAGAATTTTTTGTTATGGTTAAAAATTTATTCATTTCAGTTATTTCGCAAGAAGAAAAAAAAGAAAATAGGGGGTCTGTTGAATTTCAAGTATTCAGTTTCACCAATAAGATACGTAGACTTACTTCCCATTTGGAATTGCACAGAAAAGACTATTTATCTCAGAGAGGTCTACGTAAAATTCTGGGAAAACGTCAACGACTCCTGGCTTATTTGTCAAAGAAAAATAGAGTACGCTATAAAGAATTAATTAGTCAATTGGATATTCGGGAGCCAAAAACTCGTTAAGTTCATTTTTTTTTTTATTTATTTATTATTTATAATATTTATAATAATTAGAATTATAAATATTAATTATTATTTTTAATGAACTTCATTTGGTTTTCAGCAATTCGTGGAATAATGAATCGGGGAAAAAATATATGACTGTACCGACTACAAGAAAAGACCTCATGATAGTCAATATGGGTCCTCAACACCCATCAATGCACGGTGTTCTTCGACTCATCATTACTCTAGATGGGGAAAATGTTATTGACTGTGAACCCGTATTGGGTTATTTACACAGAGGAATGGAAAAAATTGCGGAAAATCGAACAATTATACAATATCTTCCTTATGTAACACGTTGGGATTATTTAGCTACTATGTTTACAGAGGCAATAACGGTAAATGGACCAGAACAGTTGGGAAATATCCAAGTACCGAAAAGAGCGAGCTATATTAGAGTAATTATGCTAGAACTGAGTCGTATAGCTTCTCATTTGTTATGGCTTGGCCCTTTTATGGCAGATATCGGTGCGCAGACCCCTTTCTTCTATATTTTCCGAGAGAGGGAATTGATATATGACCTATTCGAATCTTCCACAGGTATGCGAATGATGCATAATTATTTCCGTATCGGAGGGGTGGCTGCTGATCTACCTTATGGCTGGATAGATAAATGCTTGGATTTCTGTGATTATTTTTTAACAGGGGTTACTGAATATCAAAAGCTTATTACGCGTAATCCTATTTTTTTGGAACGAGTTGAAGGGGTGGGTATTATTAGTGGAGAGGAAGCAATAAATTGGGGTTTATCGGGACCAATGCTACGAGCTTCCGGAATTCCGTGGGATCTTCGTAAAATTGATCATTATGAGTCTTACGACGAATTTGATTGGGAAGTACAATGGCAAAAAGAGGGAGATTCACTAGCCCGTTATTTAGTCCGAATCGGTGAAATGGTGGAATCCATCAAAATTATTCAACAAGCCCTGGAAGGAATTCCAGGAGGGCCTTATGAGAATTTAGAGGTACGGCGTTTTGATAAAACAAAGGATTCTGAATGGAATGATTTTGATTATCGATTCATTAGTAAGAAACCTTCGCCCACTTTTGAATTGTCTAAACAAGAACTTTATGTGAGAGTAGAAGCCCCCAAGGGGGAATTGGGAATTTTTCTGGTAGGAGATCGGAGTGTTTTTCCCTGGAGATGGAAAATTCGTCCACCTGGTTTTATCAATTTGCAAATTCTTCCTCAGCTAGTTAAAAAAATGAAATTGGCCGATATTATGACAATACTAGGTAGTATAGATATTATTATGGGAGAAGTTGATCGTTGAAATGATAATTGATACGATAAAAGTACAAGCTATCAATTCTTTTTCCAGATCGGAATCCTTAAAAGAGGTTTATGGGCTCATATGGTTACTTATTCCTATTTTTACTCCTGTATTTGGAATCATAATAGGAGTGCTGGTAATTGTGTGGTTAGAAAGACAAATATCTGCGGGAGTACAACAAC